CCTTGAGCTAATACTATCTCAGTTATATTTAAGGAGCCCACGCACAGAATGACAGTAATGATTATTAGCCCGATAGAAACTTCATAACTAACCATTTGGGCCGCAGCTCGAATGGCTCCTAAAAAAGCATATTTCGAATTACTAGACCACCCGGACATTAGTATGGCATAAACGCTTATGGAGGAGATAGCTAATGAATACAAGATTCCTACCTTTAAATCACTTATTAAAACCCCCCTTTCATAAGGAATAACCCCCCAAGCGATTAAAGCCAAGGTAAATGATAATATTGGGGCGGCTACATATATGAAAAGATTCGCGTGGTGGGGGATCACCATCTCTTTAGCGAACAACTTTACACCATCAGCCAAAGGCTGTAATAGTCCATAAACCCCTACTACATTTGGTCCTTTTCTAGCTTGCATATACCCCAAAACTTTCCGTTCGGCTAAAGTTAAATAAGCCACTGCAACAAGTAATGGGACAACTATCACTAATATTTTTATAATTAGGTGGATTATTATGATGACCATCTAGGGGGCAGCCGGACTTGAACCGGTCTCACCTCTACTTACCCCCGAAGGGGGGCGGTATTAAAGGCCCTCGCCCCCTCGGGGCGACGGTTTACTCGTAAGTGGTTTCCACATAAAGTCTCGGGGGTTCCAACAACGAAAGGGGGTAATCCTAACCTTCGGTTTTTGTTACCGGCTGATCAACCTTCTCAAGACCATCGAACTTTAGAGTTAGATGGGGTCTTACTTCCTTAGGTTTTTCCAGCATACAGTGAATTTATAATCGTAACTAATTACTTAGATAAGACGGCCCAACATTAACCTTCCATAGCATCCGGCAACCAGGTGTGCAATCCCAATTGTGCAGATTTACCAACTGCCCCGATAAACAAAAATAAACATATCAAGGTAATATGGCTTTCAGTCGAAGGCCCTTCGGCGGCAATCGCGGCGGCGTTAAAAACTGAAGAAAAATCTAAAGACCCAAATTCTTCCCAAATAGCAAACATCGCTAAAACTAACCCCATGTCCCCCACTCGATTGACCAACATGGCTTTTATGGCCGCCTTATTGGCCTCAATTCTAGTTAATCAAAAATTTATTAATAAATAGGAGCATAGCCCTACCCCTTCCCAACCAATAAATAATTGAGGGTAATTATCACTAGTCACTAATAGGATCATAAAAAATGTAAAAAGTGACAAATATGACATAAATCGGGGAAGATGGGGATCGCCGTCCATGTATGCAGTAGAAAAAATATGAACTAAAGTGGATATGCTTGTAACCACGATCAACATTGTGGCAGTAAGACTATCGAATTGTAAGCCAAAATAGGTGGTCAATAAATCTGAATCTAACCACCTCCATAGTTTTATGTATGTTGTCGAAGAATTTAAGGCGGTTTCATAAAATATTAAAGTAGACCAGGACAAACTTAAAATTAAACAGGCCGAAGTAAAAATTCCAGCACCTTTTTCTCCTATTTTTCTACCAAAAAATCCTGATGTTAAGGCCCCCAAAAGGGGGGCGAATAAAACTAAAAGATACATAGACCGATGGTCATAGCCACAGGCTACTCTTTAAAGAGAGCCTTGGTTATAATCGAAAGATGGGAATCCTTCCCTTGCCCCTTCGGGGCGACGGTTCCTCAATTTATGATCGAAAGATTGCTATCACCGCCCGCTCTCTAATTAGAGAGCCTATAATAAAGACGGGGGGAGCACACCTCCATTACTCTTTAAAAGGATGGGAAGCCGCGTTGCTGCTTCTACTGGGATGGCCGGTTCTACCAGGACAGCTCCCCCAATAGTTTCCCATAATAATTTAATCCCAGCCCGAGGGCTGGCCACCATCCCCTCCTAAGGAGGCCGCTCTCTAAGAGCGGGCCCGTGATGGTGGGGTTTAGCCCCCCTATAATGGGCCCAAACATTTCGATATGACTTTCCCACTTTAGAAGCGGTCAGTGATTAGCTGAGAGACCTCTGTTGCAACCTCCGGTTACTTGAGGTCAATGGGTTGATCGTAACTTATAAAAAATAAGAGGATCACTAATCCTTCGGTCCTTTCGTACTAGAAGATAGTTATATCGATGTTTCTTCAATTTGTAGATAGAAACCAAGCTGTGTTACCACGCTTTTAACTCAAATCATGTACGGCTTTAATGGACGAACAGACCAACCCTTGGGAGCGGCTGCACCCCAGGATGCCGCAATTCAACATCGAGGTCGCAAACATCGTCGTCGATGTGAACTCTCTAACGATATTACGCTGTTATCCCCGTGGTAACTTTTATTCGTTGATCGTTAACTATTCCACTCTAAATTAACGGGTCACTATGGCCCACCCCACCGCCGCCCTTCGGGCGGGCTTTGGGGTGTCTGCTCGGGGTGTCCCCCTCGCAGTCAGGCTTCAGTCATTAATTGCGCACCTTAAGCGCACCTTCGTTACTTTTTAAAAGGCGGTCGCCCCAACCAAACTGTCCTACTTACACTGTCCCCCCCAAGGGGGGGGGGTTAGCCCCTTTGACATGGGGGAGTGGTGTTTCATTTGCCCCAGCGGGGGGCTGCCACATAATCTAAGCCGCCCATTTAAATTCGGCCGATTCCCAGGCATGGGAAGGCCGGGGCCATGTAAGTGCTCCAGTAAAGCTCAACGGGGTCTTTTCGTCTAACAAATTGGACGTAGCATCTTCACTACGAATTCAATTTCACTGGGAATTTCCTTAAGACAGTGGGGCCTTCGTGGCGCCATTCATACTGGCCAACAATTAATTGGCTATTGATTACGCTACATTATCACGGTCAGTGTTACCGCGGCCATTCAATTGTCCTTACGAGGTCGACTTTTATCAACCGCTTTTAGATACAACCATTGGGCAGGCATCACCCTCTATACATCTATTTTCATATTAGCCGAGGGCTATGTTTTTGGTAAACAGTCGAGGCCCGTGTTCCAATATGCCCTGGTGGGCCATTGGGATTTTGCCGAGTTCCTTAAGAAAATTTATCCCCTCACTATCCCCCACTTTAGTTAGTTTAGTACAGTACCCTTGCCAGAAGGATACCTTCTGGGAAGGGCTTGAATAATTCTTTCCTGGCACTTTGTGCGTCTATTACTCATGGCCCCCCATCAACGCAACCTTTGGGACTGCGATTTTAGGGGCTGTTTAACCCCATAATTAATATGGGAAACCAGGGGGGGAGTGATCCTATGATTTTTTACTCATGTCCACATTATCACTTCTGATGCCGTACGGGGCTCTCACTGAACAATTAACAGTACGTTCTGCTACCGGGCAAATATAACGGAAAGTTTGTTATTTCGCCCCCAGAGTTTCAGTTCAACTTTAGCCACCATAATTTTAGAGATAAAAGAATTTCTTGAGTGAACTGCTACGTCATCTCTCAAAGGTGGCTGGCTCCAAGCCTACTTCTTCATTGTCTAAACCCAATATCTCTTTTACACTAAATCTTTTATTAATGACTTTAACTTCTGGTTAGGGCTTCTCCCCTTTTGACTGTCGACCTTATCGCCCACAGTCTGTCTGTCCTACTCTGGCTTTTTTTCTTCATAGTTAACCCCCCGGCTTCGGGGGGTCGGGCTTTACCACATTCCAAGCCATTCTCATCGAATAATCATTCCCCTTTTGGGTCATAATCTTGATTATTCGACTCATTACTGTGGACGCACTACTTCAATAGTTTTCGCAGAAAACCAGCTATCTCCAAGTTCGATTGGCGTTTCGCCCCTAACCACAGGTCGTCCGAGATTTTTGCAACAACCACCGGTTCGTTCCTAAAAACTGCCCATGGCTAGATCACTTAGTTTCGGGAAATTTGACTGAGGGGGGCCGCTATAGCGGCGCCTTGCTTTCACTACACCTTAGGGGCCAAGAACAATCCCCCCAGCCATCCACGCGCGATAACGCAGTGGAGTGGCTGCAAGATTGCACTTTAAGTTTGCCAAATTTTATCTCGTGGACCCATTATGCAAAAGGTACGTTGTGTTACAACTGCTTTAAGTGACTCATTTCAAGGTCTTTTCAAGTCTCTTTCAACTTTCCTTTACAGTACTCCTCTCTTTCGGTGTGACACTAATTATTAAGCCTTGGATGTGTGGACACCCATCTTCCCATCACTACTCGCCCGCCCCCCGGCCAAGGCCGGGGGGCCTACAGGAAAGGGCTCGTCCGCTTTCGCTCGCCGCTACTTACGGAATCTCGTTTGATTTTTACTGTGCCCCCCCCCCTAAACACCCCCTATGGGGTGGGAAAGGGGGGGGGGTGGGGGGCCTGGTACTGGGATGTTTCGCTCCCCTGGCCCCCCCACTGCGTTGCCGCACGGGACATTAGGGCTTCAAAGTCTCTCCTCCGCCATTTCGGGGGGCTCCGTCCTCTTTAGTGCACCCTAGTTCTCCATTCGTCACTCTTTTTACTCAAACCGACGTTCCATTCCAACGCCCCCCCCTTGCGGGGGGAATGTTGTAGGGGCAGGAGTTGAACCTGCATATCCGGGTCATGAGCCCGGTGACTTGCCGTTAGTCCACCCTACGGCGGGCACCCGCCCCCCTAGCCGAAGCTAGGCCAGAAGGACGCCGGTTCCCCGGCAGGGGGCCCCACACCACCGCCCATTTGGGCGGGGGTAGCGCCCCTTCGGCTAGAACAGCCCCACTGTGGCCCAATGGGCCAGCTGTAACAATAAATTGGGGGAGACAATTGTAAACCCAATCACATATAAACTGGCACCAATTAGCAAAGCCTTTCTTAAATTTATTCTATTCTCCCTCCTAAGTGTTTTTATGCCAATTAAAAGAGAAGAATCGGCTTGAAAGTAGATAATCTTTACTATTCTAACATAATAAACGCCAGCTATGACCGAGCAAACCACGGCTAAAACCGAGACTAAATAATATTGATTAACCACCCCCGGCAACAATACCAACCATTTACTTAAAAATCCAACTAAAGGGGGGATACCCGCAATCGAAAGAAGAGTTAGGGCCAATGTTATAGCCAAAGTCGGCTCTCTCCTGGAGAGACCACTAAACTCCACTATTAAATTCCTAACCACCCCCAAGGCCAATATTATAGCAAAAATGCTAATAGACATTGTCACGTATAAAATCATATATACCAGGCTGGCTTGAATACTTTCAAAAGACCCAATCTCCATCCCCCAAAGTATAAACCCCATATGCCCTATTCCACTATAGGCTAGTAGGCGTTTGATTTTTGTTTGGTTTAAAGCCCCAATGGCACCCACAATCATTGAAAATATAGCACCAATCAATAATATGTTTATTGCCGGGCCAATTGAAACTAAAATAGAAAATATGGCTACCTTCGGCACAATTGCCAACAAAGCGGTGGTCGTGGTCGGCGCGCCGTTATATACGTCGGGAGCCCACATATGGAATGGGGCAGCCGACAGCTTAAACAACAGCGCTACTGTAATCAGTAAGCCTCCCATCGGGGGCATGGCACCCCCGGGGGCCTGACCGAGTACCAGATCGGTACAGGGCACGCTGGTCCCCCCCGTCAATCCGCACATCATGGCACATCCAAACAAGAATAACCCCGAGGAAAGTGCCCCCAGCACAAAGTATTTTAAGCCTGATTCGGCACTATGGCCGGACCCCCTCTTTTGGGCGGCTAGTATAAATAAGGAGAGGGTAGGCAGTTCAATGGCTAAATAAACAGAAAGCCAGTTGCTAGACGACACTAAGAGGACGCCCCCCAATGCCACCATTAGAATTAAAATTGGGGTGTTGGCTTCTGCGGGTGGGGTGGCGTGACCCTGAGCCCCTGAAGTAGCCATCTCCTTTTGGAGAGGAGGATCGATCATCATTAAAACTGCAGTGGCGCCAACAAGAACAAGTAATTCAGTGCCCTTCGTCCAACTGTTTATGGTTAATAATCCATTATATCCCCCCAAAGGAATCCAACCCTGTAAAAGCTCAATGGGGAATAAAAGGCCGGCCCCCTCAGAAAAACTCCATCAACTTGTAATTAATAACGTTAGAATTGAGATTTTTAGGGTCAAACCCTTGACACTATAAATTATTAAGCCCAATGTGATTGTACTTAGAAATAAAGGCTCACTCATGTGCATGCAACCCTCGCCCCAAAGGGGCGAGGGTTCCCATCAGCCCATGGTTTCATAAGCTGATGGCACCCTCCTCAAGACCCTGCCCCTCCGGGTTCGATGGAAGGAGAAAACCGCCTCTAATCGGGGACGGCCCCAAGGGGAGGTTCCCCTCCCCTCACTATGTTACGACTTGCTTAACTTCGTAGGGGCCCGTAACCGCCGGGGCCCGTGGGGGCGCGGCGGCGTCCGAACCATCATCCTAAGTTAAGGTGACGGGCGATTTGTGCTAACACCTAGACCATTTCACCGGAACGCTATACTTTCCGATTACTATTAAATTCAACTTTCGGCCATCTTCCAATAGCCTACCGAACTCTCACTTTTGGGTTTCACCTCCCAGGTTTCCCATTGTATAAGAAAATGTAGCGCATATTATCCCCAAACATTGGGACCATAAGACCTGACTTCATCCGCGGCTAATCCTCGGGTTGGGTCCGTTTAAAGTTTCATACACGAACTGACGACGGCCATGCAATACCGGTCCATAAGGATTCCTTAGAATCCTCAAGGATTCAAATTTGGGTAAGGTATCTCGCGGTTTATCGAATTAAACTACACGCTCCTCTAATCGAAACGGTGAACAGCCAAATTTTTTGAATTTTAATCTTGCGATCGTACTACTCAGGCGGGAGATTGCTGCCTTTCGGGACTGTATTTGCATTTTCTCCATCGTTTACAGTGTGGACTACCAGGGTCTCTAATCCTGTTTGTTCCCCACACCCTCGTGTTTCAGCCCGTAGCCCGGAGGGCGCCCCAGGGGGCCCCCCTCCCACCCCGCGGTAAATTGCTTCAGCTTTTGGGGTTCTATTTTCTATCCGCACATTCTACCGCTACAGAAAAATTCCATTTACCACCTTGGGGGGGGTGGGGCAGTCGGCCTACACACCCTTTACGCCCCTTTGCTCATAAAGGCTTGGCCCCTAAGTCTAACCGCGTCTGCTGGCACTTAGTTGGACAGGCCAAGAGGGCGTGTGCTCTCTGTGTCATACTGCCGTACATTGCACAATATTCTCTACTGCTGCCTCGTCCCTGACGGACTTAATGAGCCTTCCCCTTGTTCCAGTGAAAGTGTGACTCCGGGTTGATTGTTACGCATCTTCGGCAGGGTGGGTCTTTAATACCGCCCTCATACCTAATACGTCTCCGGCCCAGCCCCCAACAAAGCCTGGGGGTGGGGTAGCCGGGTTTCCTCACCTGTGCGCGGGCAGGCTCCTCCCATAGGGGGGAGCGCGCACTAGCATGTATTAGAAGGTCCACTTGTCTTCTATTTTCCCCAAAACCAAAGGATTGCAATGCCTTCTTCAAAGACTCAAACCATCCCCCATTCCCAAAAGGCATAAGCTTCTGGTTTAATTTAGGAAAATGGTGAAAACTTCCACGAAGGTTTTTATTAAATTATAAAAGCGCCCTCAACCATTTTACTTGGAACCGGATCGTGGCCCCCCTATAATCGCCCGCCCCCCCCGGACCCCCGTGGTAGAAGGGAAAAGGGGGGGGATGGGCCCCCCCTGAGGGGGGCCAAGGACTAATGCAGGGCAATTGTGTCCCCCAAATAAATTACGGTTAGTAAACAAAACACATAGGCCTGAATCACGGCCACTGCCATCTCCAATAAAGTTATAAAGACCATGATTAACAAGGGGAACAAACTAAGGAAAGTCCCAGCAATTAACATATTAAACCCGAATCCGGCTAAAATGGCAAACAACAAATGGCCGGCCGAGAGATTGGCCGCCAAACGAACCCCCAAAGAGATGGCTCTAGAAACGTAACTTACAGTTTCTATCAATACTAACAGAGGGGCTAACCCCAAAGGGGCCCCATCTGGCATTAATATGCTGAGGAAATTCCATTTAAATTTCCAGAGCCCCCCCAAAGTCACACCTATCACAATAGAAAATGATAGGCCCAACGTAACTACTATATGAACTGTGGGGGTAAACACGTAGGGGAATAAGCCCAATACATTCAAAAACACAATAAAGGTAAAAAGGGATAGAACAAAGGGAAAATATTTCAACCCTTCCGCCCCTAGATTGTCTTTAACTACACCATGGAAATGACTATAAATTGATTCTATAATCGACTGCCATCTATTGGGAATTAATTTAGTTCCCCTAAACAACAATAGGCTAACAACCACCGCTAATATCATCATCATGGATGAATTAGTAAGGGCGACTAAACTCACTATTTTAAATTGATCAAAATAAGCAGCACACATTTCCTATTCAAGGAACCGTCTCCCCAAAGGGGCGAGGGTAGGGTCCGCTCCCCCCATCAACCCTATCGGCTGATGGCAGGCCTAATCTAGGGGGACCCTACGGTTGCAAGGCACCGTAGGTGCCATACGCCACCGCCGCCCAAAGGGCGGCATACAAGTAACCGCGGGATTTCTTTGGTGCAGGGCTTTCTTTGGTGCAGGGCTTTCTTTGGTGAAGGGCTTTCGGGGCGGATTAGTCTAGGTCTTTCCAGATTGCAACAACCTCTTTCTTCAACCCCGAGCCTCCAGAGGGCCCTTGGGTCGCCCAACCCCCCATTACAGATCTCCTTATGAGCCAATTTGTTTTAATAGTAGGTAAAATGGAAGTCACCAATAGGGAGAATAATAAAAACAGAGTTATCAGGGTCCATCTATATTGAGTTAAATAAGTGGCTACATCTAATTGTGGCATCTTTCTTTTCCTTCGGCCCACCCCTTCCCCCCATCAGCCCTATTTGCTGATGGCAGGCCTAGTTTAAGAGGGTGGGATTAGCCCCTAAGTCAATTTAGGGATTTGACAGCAATAGTCCCTTTTATTCGGTAATAGGCCACCAATATGGCCAAGCCAATAGCGGACTCCGCCGCCGCAACCGTCAAAATCATAATTGTAAAAATTTGTTCAATTAAAATATCTATTACAACAGAGTTTATTAAAAATAAGAAAGAAGCGGCTAATAATATCAGTTCTATAGACATCAACATTATTATAAGGTGACCTCGGTTGAGGACAATGCCCAACACCCCCAATAATAACAGTAAAATTGCCACTATTATATATTTATAGTACATTGGCGAGTCAAGCAATCGCCGCCTTTTGGCGGCGATTGCAGTGGGCACCATGCCGCCGCTCTTAAATAAGAGCAGGTTGGGAGCCCGCAGACCCCCGCCCCCTAGAGGGCAGGGGTGGTAGAGGGTGCCTATTGCGGCCCCGCCCCCCTTGCAGGGGTGGGCCCATAGACAAAGGGGAGCTCATTATAGGTGTGGGGTTGAGGGGGAGAAGGCTGCACCCACTCAAGGGAAGCCCAACTAGCTCCGCTGTTCTCAATCCAACCAATAAATTTCACCTCCCTGGCATAGGCATCATAAACTATAAACACAAACCACAGTACCCCAACAATGGATATGGTTGACCCCAGGGAGCACACAAGGTTCCAACCAGCAAAACCATCTACAAAGTCGGAGTAACGCCTAGGTAGGCCCGCTAGGCCCAAAAAGTGTTGGGGGAAAAAGGTTAAATTCACCCCGATAAACATTAACCAGAAGTGAATTTTCCCATAAAGTTCATTGTAGCAATACCCTGTGATTTTCCCAAACCAATAATAAAACCCGCCAAAAATCGCAAAAATGGCCCCCATGGATAATACATAGTGGAAATGAGCAACCACATAGTATGTATCGTGGAGAACCACATCTAAAGAACTATTGGCCAAGATTACCCCGGTCAACCCCCCTACAGTAAATAAGAAAACAAATCCTATCGCCCATAGCATGGGGGTGTCCAATCTGAGGGCGCCGCCATAAATGGTGGCCAACCAGCTGAATACCTTAATTCCGGTTGGAACGGCGATTATTAAGGTGGCGGCAGTGAAATAGGCTCTGGTATCTATGTCCATCCCTACTGTAAACATGTGGTGCAATATTTTATAGCCACTCTGGCCCCCAGCCTTAAGGTAAGGTTGAGCCGGGGGCAACGCCCCCCGCGTGGGTGGCGAGCGCGCTATACTACTCTACCCCCCCCTTTACGGGGGAGGATCGGACTATATCTTCACCTCTAGTGATTTTTCCACTTGCGACTGTCCTACGGTCACTTGACTCGAGGTTAGTCTTGAAGAGTGCAGACCCTACCTTCGCCCCTTCGGGGCGACGGTTGCACTTTAATCAACACAAATATTGGATATGTTTTTCCCCCTTTAGGGGATACCTGGCTAAATATTTGCTTCACTTGGTGCTAATGAAAGCTAAATATTGATACTGCCCCCGGGGATTGTTCGACAAACAGACTCGCCCCGGCAGCAATTTGTTTATTAAATCTAAAACATACCTCTCCTTTTGTGTAACGACAATACTCCCCGCGGCGGTCAATCGGCTTCTAGGGGGAGGCGAGGCCCCGAGAGCCACGTGAAAGCTTCCGGCCCCTTCCACAAACCCCGTCAATCAACTGTTCCCTATCGGGGAGGATAGGTTGAGAGCCATGGCGCCTGGGCCCAGATACACAATGTGGGTGCCATATTTATGATTAACAAATTTAATAATTTCCATCAATTGGAGATTATATTTTAAAGTTATTAGCCTTCCATTAATTAAATTAATAAACTTTAATATCTTGTTGACATCGTCCCCCTTGGGGGACAACCCCCAATTGCAATCTCGGGGGCCCCCTCCCACGAGGGTCCCCATACCTACGGCCCCCTTAAACCGATGAAGGGTCCGGGGGCACCCAGTGGGGCTGCCCAAGCTAGCTCTGACCTCCCCGCCCACTAACGCTAGAGTTCCCCCGGCCTCAAAGAGGCCGATGGCCCATCATGCCGGTTCCATTCCCAGAAGGCATCGCCTTCTGGCCTTATCTAGGGGGGACCGCCGCCCTTTGGGCGGGCACGGTGGCACTCCCGGGGGGCTTGCACCAAGGTCTCCCCAAGGGGCGTAACCCACGGTCGCAAGTTGTAGACTGTCCTCTTTAGGAAGTCTTAAAAAGAATCTTAAATCACTAGGGGCCCGACGTGTAGTCTCTGTGACCCCCGGGCCCCCCCCCCATAAAAGGGGGGGTGGGGCCCGGTTGTCTGCGGGTTGACCCTCCACTAACTTTTTTACTGCGCCCCCGCAAACGGCGGCGCTAGTAGTTACTGGGATAGGGGTGTTCCCGCATACAGTCGGGTAATAGCACAGCAGATTACCCTGCTGGCCGCCCATCTCCAAGCCCACACAATAAAACCCAATACCCCAATAGATAACATTGCATAGACCATGCCCAAGTATCCAAAAATTTGTTTTTTAGCAGCAAAGGTGGGAATTATTTGAGAGATCATCCCAAACCCAGGCAATATTAGAATATAAACCTCCGGGTGGCCAAAAAACCAAAAGAGATGTTGAAACAGAATCGGGTCCCCCCCTCCAGCGGGGTCAAAGAAAGTAGTGTTAAAATTCCTATCTGTCAACAACATGGTTATGGCCCCAGCCAATACGGGCAAAGACAGTAACAATAAGAAGGCGGTGATTAAGATAGACCATACAAATAGTGGCAATCTATCCATTGTCATACCCGGGGCCCTCATATTTAATATAGTGGTGATAAAATTCATAGCCCCTAAGATGGAAGAGACCCCGGCCAAGTGAAGGCTAAATATAGCCATGTCCACGGCTCCCCCCGAATGAGCTTGAATGCTTGAAAGGGGCGGATACACCGTCCAACCTGTTCCTACCCCCTGTTCCACAAAGGCGGAGCCCAACAATAGAATTAGGGCGGGAGGCAAGAGCCAGAAACTAATGTTATTTAGTCGCGGGAAGGCCATATCTGGTGCACCAATATATAGCGGCACTAACCAATTTCCAAACCCCCCTATCATCACCGGCATCACCAGGAAAAAAATCATAATAAAGGCATGCGCAGTCACGATTACATTATAAAGATGGTCGTCCCCCAACATAGTTCCGGGGGCAGAAAGTTCTAACCTTATCAACATACTGAAAGCTGTTCCTGTCATACCGGCCCCAATACCAAATACTAGATATNATGTGCCGATATCTTTATGATTAGTGGAAAACACCCAACGGCTTAAATATGCACTTACTAAGTTCAATTGCATTCTAATACGGGCAACCGCCGCCCTTTGGGCGGCGGCTCCTTACAACGGAAGGGGGAGGGCTGATGGCAACCGAGGCCCTAAGACCCCCACCAATATATACAAATATATAAAAACAACCACACTACATCTACAAAGTGCCAATACCAACTTGAAGCTTCAAATCCAAAATGGTGATGGCGAGTAAATTGATGGGATACTAGTCTGGCTAAACAGACGGCCAAAAAAGTAGTCCCTATTATAACATGGAGACCATGGAACCCCGTGGCCACAAAAAAAGTAGATCCATAAACTGAATCTGAAATGGCAAAGGGGGCCTCGTAGTATTCCATTGCTTGTAGCCCGGTAAATATTAGCCCTAAAACCACAGTGGCGGTGAGCCCTCGGATGGCCTCTCCTCTTCGGCCGCTAATTATAGCGTGGTGTGCCCAAGTTACAGTGGCGCCCGAGCTGAGTAACACCGCAGTGTTTAATAGGGGCACCGAAAAGGGATTTAACGGGTCAATGCCCTGGGGCGGCCAGACGGCACCGAGTTCAATTGTGGGTGCCAGGCTGCTGTGGAAGAAAGCCCAAAAAAAGGAAAAGAAGAAAAGAACCTCGGAGGCTATAAATAAAAGCATCCCATATTTTAATCCCTGTTTAACCATTAGGGTGTGGTGACCTTGAAAAGTAGCCTCTCGGATTACATCCCTCCACCAAACTACCATAGTAAATACAATTGTTATTAATCCCATATACATGATCCAGGGTTGACTATAATGAAAATATATGACACTGCCTATAGTAACAAAAAGAGCTCCGCAAGATCCTATGTAAGGCCATGGACTGGGGTCTACTAAATGATAGGGATGATAAACGATAGATTTCATTTTTACTTATTCTCTATTTTGAGGTTGCGGGGGGGGCGGGGCTCCGCCCCGGGGGGGCTTCTCAAGACTATAATGTACAACCCTTAGGGCAACTCTTCTTTTTTCCTAATAGGCCTCCAAGAGGGAGGAAAAGGCCCCCCTTTGTTTTCAACCTATAGTTTCTCCCCTGAAGGAGGGGGCAACTATGTGTTTTAGATTTGAAAACCTAAACAGGGCATAAGCCGATGGCCTTCTCATCCTTATGCCTCCGCCCTCTCAGAAGGCCCTCTGACCTAGCTTTAGCTAGGGAAAGGGCGAGGGCTCTTTGCAACCGCTGCCCCTTTGGGGCGTGGGTTGCTTGTCAACCAATTTTCAAAATGACCCAAAAGGGGAGTTATAACTAAAAAGTAAGAAAAATAAAAAATTGAAGCTAATTGCCCAATTATTATAAAAGGCTCCTCGACAGGCTGTGACCCAATTCAAGTAAGAAGTAAGAAGTCGGCCGCGAAAAACCAAAAGGCGAGTCGCGCCAAGGGCCGGAAGGTCAAGCCTCGAAATCGGCTACTATGGAGCCATGGCATTAAAAATAATATTAAAAAACTAGAAAACATGGCCACAACCCCCCCTAACTTATTGGGAATTGAACGCAATATGGCATAAGCGAATAAAAAGTACCACTCTGGTTGAATATGGACGGGAGTTACCAAGGGGTTGGCCTGGATGAAATTTTCCGGGTCCCCTAACAAATTGGGGGCGATGTACACAATGGCACTCAATACCACCGCAAATGCAACTATACCATATCAATCCTTAGATGTATAATAAACATGGAAGGAGACTTTATCAATATCAGATTTAACCCCGATAGGATTATTAGACCCCTCAACATGTAAACATATCAAGTGGACCATGGCCAAAGCTGCTAGAACAAAAGGGAATAGGTAATGGAGGCTAAAGAACCGATTAAGTGTGGCGTTAGAAACACTAAATCCTCCCCAAACCCATTGGACAATATCTGTCCCAATATAAGGAATGGCTGACAGTAAATTAGTAATTACCGTGGCACCCCAGAAAGACATTTGGCCCCAAGGTAAAACGTATCCGATAAAAGCTGTGGCCATCATCAATACATATATTATAACACCAACATTCCAAACCGCAGTTCGTGAATAGCTCCCATAGTACAATCCCCTACCTATATGGAGATAGACGCATAGGAAAAACATGGAAGCCCCATTTGCATGTAAGTACCTTAGTAAAAAGCCATAATTAACATCGCGCATAATGTGGCCTACGGAAGCGAAGGCCAAACTTACATCTGCGCAATAGTGCATTGACAAAAAAATTCCTGTTATTATTTGTATGCCCAAACATACCCCCAACAAAGAACCAAAGTTCCACATATAAGAAATATTGGAGGGGCTTGGCAAATCAATAATTAAACCATTTATAATAGATAGGACGGGATTCTCTTTCCTTAATTGCATGGGGGGGCCCCCCAGAATTGAACTGGGGGGCCTCAAGGAACCCTCGCCCCTTCGGGGCGACGGTTGCAAGGGGCGGGGCGCCTGTGGAGTTACACGCCCTCGGGGGCGCGGCTAGTTTGAAGGAAGATATCTTGTTTCTTGGCAGTGGCCCCTATCTCCTCCCCTATTTCTTGAGTTAATACGATGGCCCCAATCATGGCCACCAGTAATATAAAACTGGCTAGAATAAATAAATAGTAGTAATCGGTATATAGCAGCCGCCCAATGGCTTCGATATTGTGGCACTTTATTAAAAACCAAGGATTGGCCAGATTCCAATTTCCCCCCAGTTCACTAACGTAACCGGAGGTCGCAGCCCCAAAGGGGCCCGCCAAAACATAGTGGCCACCCATTATGAGCCAACTGGAGGCTATTTCCGAAAAGAAAAGTGTCCCAATGGCCAACCCAACGGGAACATAGTTTGTCATATCTGTCTCGCCCCCCAGCCGGTAGGCGGGGGGGAAGTCAGTTAAATTCAACATCATAATAACAAACAAAAAAAGAATAGCAATAGCGCCCACATAAACGATTAAAAACATTAAGGCGATAAAATCCACCCCCAATAAAATAAAGAGGGCTGAAGAACTTGTAAAAGCAGCTACCAACCAAAAAACTGAGTGGACCGGGTTAAGCGCCGATATGACCATTATTCCAGAAGCGATCACCCCAAATGACAATGTGTAAAAGCAAGCTCAAGTCATCGCTAGGCCCCTCCAGGACTAAACATTATGGCATTTTTCACAGGCTCTATAATCACAGAGGGCAGTATCCCCAGGAAAAAAATTAGAATTACTAAGGGGGCCATGGCCCAGGCCTCGCGCCTATTTAGGTCCCTGGGGAAGAGTTGGTAATTGGAAGCATCCCCAAAACAAATTCGATTGTACAAATAAAGGGAATACGCGGCCGACAAAACCATGCCCGATGCGCCCAAAACCCCAATCACCAAACTATACTCAAAGGCGGCTAACAAGGAAAAAAATTCCCCCACAAAATTACAACTTAAAGGGATGGCCATATTGGTTAGTGTCAATACCAACATCATGGTCGCAAAAATAGGCATTGTAATAGTAATCCCCCGATAATACTTTATAAGACGAGTGTGGTGGCGCTCATATAAAAAAGTGACCGCAATAAAGAGGGAGGAGCTAACAATGCCATGAGCCAACATTAAAAATACGGCCGCTACCAAGCCCTCTATTGTATGGGTGAATAGGCCCAAAGTAACCAGGCCCATGTGTGCTACGGAAGAATAGGCAATTAGTCGCTTAAAATCTACTTGCCGACAAGTTGTCAGGCTCCCATATACGATAGCTATCCCACTCAACGTTATTATTAGGGGGGCAAAATATTCAGAGGCGGCGGGGAAAAGGGGCCAAGAAAACCTCAAAAACCCATAACCCCCCAATTTTAATAGTACCCCCGCTAGTATGACCGAACCCGAGACGGGAGCCTCAACATGGGCCTGGGGCAACCAAATATGGAAGGGCACCTTGGGGATTTTGACCGCCAAACTAAGAAAGAACCCAGCAAATATCCACTTTTGGGTTGATTCGGGCAATTTAATATTTAATAATGCCTGATAATCTGTTGTGCCGGCTATGTCATAGAGTTGAAAAATCCCCAAGAGCATAAATACCGACCCGATTAAAGTATAAAAGAAGAAATAATAGGAAGCTCGCACTTTTTCTTCCCTTGAACCCCAAATCCCAATCAAAAGGAACATGGGGATTAATATCCCTTCAAACAAAATATAAAATAACAATAAGTCAAGTGCGGAAAACACTCCCATCAATAAAATCTCCAAAAATAGCAAGCACAACAAAAATTCTTTCAGTAAATATTTAATAGAATTTCAACTTATTAAAATACAAATGGGGATTAACAATGCAGTTAAAATAAAAAAAAACAAGGATATCCCGTCCACCGCTAAAACAATCGGCCCCCATTGGAAATTCAAGGCCGGAGAAACTACCCACTCTGTTTGGTTTATGGCTTGAAACTGGCCCCCCGAATCAAAGGCCCCCCATAAAATCAAAGTGGCAGCTAAAGTCGCCAAGGACCACTCTAGGGCGGTTCTTTTTAGTCGAGCGTCGTTGTCTGATGGAATTCTTATCACGCTAATTATCCCCAAAATAAGTAAAAGAAAAATTAAGCCCAGCCAATTTTTTGGGGAAACCATAATCAGGTTAATTTCCCGCCCGCCCCAGAAGGCCTTGCCTTCTGGGATGGACGGCATTGCCACCGATCAGGGGGGGATAGATCAGAATCCCCGCCGCCTAAAGGCGGGGGTAGCATTTATAATCAATCCCCCCCCCTCTCTCTATATTTTATAATACCCGCCATAGCCAGAATGGCCCTCGTGAGAGGGGGGCCCCGCGGGGCCCCCGCGGGCTTAGGGGGTTAAACCATTCAACCTTTCCCTAAGATACGGTGCCATCAGCCCTATCTAACCCTAGAGAAGGGCTAATGGGACCCTCGCCCTTTCGGAGCGACGGTTGCAAAGCTAGAAAGCACAGCCTTATAGACTATCCCTTCTAAGAACTGGACTGTAGGGAGAGCACCCAATTTATATATTTATTTAAAGAAACCGCCTCCACCACTATGGGCATAAAAGAATGGTTGGCGCCACAAATTTCAGAGCATTGGCCATAAAAAGTGCCGGGTCTTTTTACAAAGAAACTTGTTTGATTCAATCTGCCTGGAATAGCATCCATCTTTATGGCCAAAGAGGGAACTGCAAATGAATGCAAAACGTCCGCCCCGGTAACTAACACTCTAATGTGTGTGTTAATAGGAACGACCAATCTATTGTCCACCTCTAACAATCTAAAATCACCAGTGTTTAAATCCGAAGTGGGGACCATATAGGAGTCAAACTCTAATGTTTCCGTCTGATAGTCTGAGTATTCATAAGACCAGTACCATTGATGGCCTATCGCCTTAATGGTCAAAGCGGGGTCCATTATCTCATCCATTAAATATAGTAACTTTAAAGAGGGGAAGGCTAGGAAAACTAATAGAATTGCCGGGATTATGGTTCAAATTATTTCTAATAAGGTCCCGTCAACTAGGTATCTGTGGTAAGATTTCCCACTCAGAGCCTTAACGATTAACCATAATACCGTTGTAATAATAATGACCAATATAAACATAATCTGATCATGAAAAAAGATTATTTCTTCCATCACCGGGTGGGCAGCATCTTGAAAGCCTAATTGCCAAGGCTCCGGCAGGTCTCTCTCCCCAAAGGGAATAACCATAAATAATAAGCGGCTTAATGTTGTCATTTTATAAGGTGTTATATTTTCAGAGCGCTCTCGCTCAATCCCCTCCCCCCTCAACTTATAAAAATAATGTAAAGGAGGAGATTTTAGCGCCCTTAAGTGCCATACGAAAACATACCCGTAGTCCCTTATTAATTAACTGCAATATTATACTAATAAAGTTTGGCATTTTTATTTTATAACACTAATAATCGCAGGGGGGGCGGGGCTTGAACCCACACTTTTAGCTTTGAAGGCCAACGGTCTACCTTAACCTACCCCCCCCCCCCCCGCGAAAAATAGGGGGATTTGAGACAGGGTATAAATGAAAGGCTAAGACCAAAGGTCTAGTTATGTTAGTCATCAGAACAATCTGCGCGAGTCGCTAATAACGTTACACCGCTATAGTGATAGCGGCCTCCTAAGGAGGGAACGGCCATTCCATATTAGGAAACCCTCAAGCTATTAACTTCTTTTTCGAGCGAAGTGTCCAAATTTAAGTTCAGGGCTTCATCTAAGGCGTCAACTTCTTTTTCAAGCCAAGTGTCCAAATCGATGTTCGCTTCTTCGGGGAACTCTTCCACTACAACGTAGGCAGAATTATCCCTCATTTCACGTAAGTCGATTAAACGGATCTTACTATTGTATGCCCAATCATCAATGGCTTCCGCCACCAGGTCCTCTTGATATCCATCTGCAAGCGTTGGAGGAAGATCAGTAGTTCATAACCCTTCAGGCACGGCATAATCACCGAGATCTCTTGCCAAAAATTCCAACTGGGCAAGGTCTTTCCCGTACCACCCAAAAAATTGTACCAATTTAAACCCCTCCAAGTTATCCCGGGAAGCTCTTATATAGGAATCAAGGCCTATTATATCTTATACCCACACCTCATTAGGCTGCACATAATTTTGGACAGATTGAAAAATACCAATCGTTAATTCACTAAATTCCTCCCCCATGCATTCAGCCGGGGAAATCAAAAACAGAGGAAACAACATTATCAGCATGGCGCACATCATTCCTAAAATAACGTTCAATCTATTAAAAAGAATGAACTTAAAACGTTTATTAATTCCCTTTTCCATTTTTCTTTAACCTCAAATTAGTAAGAAGGCCAGATGGTTGCCCCAATAAACACCGCGGCACCAATTAACATTATTAGGACATAATCAAAAACTAAACCGGATTGTAAATTGCTAATCCCTTGAGTTAATTGGATCATTCGGTCTGATATTCCCTTGGGGCCGATCAATTCCAACACTCCCTTATCTAAAACTCGGTACAAGATTAGATGGCCCAATCCCCACACGTTTCTTACCAAGAAATAGTTTATGATGTAATTGAACTGCCAAGCAGAATATAAAAAAGCATAACTAGCCAAACTAATGGCCGGGGTTGGCACACTAAAGGCGCGGGTGGAGCAATGGTAGAGCACAAAAGCCGAAATTGCCCCTAAGAGGCTAAAAATTACAGGCAGCAATTTGATAGAGATAGGGATAATGGGGGGAAGTGTGGCCTGAAATGACCAAAGTACTTCTTTGGTTAAATAGCCCACGAAAATACTCCCCAAGGCCAATAGTATTAGAGGCAAAGTTAAGTTCCAAGAGCCTTCATGGGCCTGCATAAAAACTTCTTTCTTTGAGCTTGTGTCGGCAATAAAGGTCAAATAGATTAATCGAATTGAGTAGAAAGCCGTCAATAGTGCGGAAAAGACCACCAACCAATGAGCAAAGGCTAAATAGTATTGATCGTAAGCTAGCTCCAAAATTAAATCTTTAGAATAAAAGCCCGTTAAATAAGGGAAGCCCATTAAAGAGAGGGAACCGATGGCCATCATAGTATAAGTAAATGGGGTGGATTTTATTAGTCCCCCCATTTTCCTCATGTCTTGTTCATCGGCCATAGCATGAATGACAGATCCGGCACTTAAAAACAGCAAAGCCTTAAAAAAGGCATGGTTCATTAAGTGAAATAAACTTATGGAGTAATGGGAAATCCCACAGGCCACCACCATGTACCCCAATTGACTACAAGTCGAATAAGCAATTACCTTTTTTAAGTCATTTTGAACTAACCCAATCGTGGCAGTAAAAAACGCGGTCATGGACCCCACGACGGTCACTACCATCAGAGCCAATGGCGCTTGTTCCAACAGGGGGGCGGACCGAATTAATAAAAAAACACCCGCCGTAACCATGGTTGCGGCGTGAATTAGGGCGGATACCGGAGTTGGTATGATAATTGACCGAAAACCCCTCCCCCGAATAGGGAGGGCGGCGGCGGGATATCCCGCCGCCTCGGCACGCCGCCACTCCCGTGGCGGATGGGACTTTATCTTCCACTTTACAACTTGCCTACCTTGCGACAACCGTCGCCCCGAAGGGGCGAGGGTTCCTTGTGGCTCGATAATCTTGATTATCATGATCATCTCGAGAACTGATATTCTCATGATTATCGACTATCAATAATAATCCCAGCCCGAGGGCTGGCCACCATCCCAAGGGATGGTCCTTGGATCATTATAATTTACTCCCACTCTAGGCCACCCTTTATCCACTCATATATTAGGCCGAGGGTGAGAATGACCAAAAACACCACCATGGTTCAAAACCCAAAAGGAGAAATTTGATTATATATTATGCTCCAAGGGAAAAGGAAAGAAATTTCCAAATCAAAAATTAAAAACAAAATCCCAATTAAGAAAAACCGGACCGAAAAGGGGCGCCCGGGGGCCCCGAAGGCATCAAACCCACATTCGTAAGCGGAGACTTTCTCCCGGTCCGGCTGCTTCACCCCTAAAACATAAGAGGCGCCGGAAAGAATGGCGGAAAGAATTACACTAAAAATTAATAAAACTAAAATCCCATAAAACTCCGTGTACATTCTCAAGGGAATGCATGATAGGCCCATCATCCATTCTTAAAGGAAGGATTCCCTTTAAACAAAAACCATTCCCGAGGGAATGCTGGGGAACCATTCTACCGTTGGAGCCGGTACGATAGGAACAGCCTGTTTCCTAGGAAGTCCAGGTTCCTTGGAACCTTACTATCAGCCCCTTCTAGGAACACCAGCTAGGGGGTAGGCCATTAAACCCCAGTAAAACGCCGGCAACCAAAATAACCAAAGCTAAACTTAGAGGCAGATAAGATTTCCATAGTAGCGCCATCAATTGATCATACCGCATTCTAGGGAAGGAGGCCCTTATTCAAATAAACAATAAAATTATAAAGGCGGTTTTTATACCAAACCATCAAACCCCTCCTTTTCCCAATAAGCCTCCAAGAGGGAAAACCGCAATTGGTGAAAGCCATCCCCCCAAAAATAAGATAGTTGTCATACAACTCATTAATATAATGTGAGCGTATTCGGCAAGGAAAAATAAAGCAAAAGACATCGAGGCGTACTCGACATTATATCCGGACACCAACTCTGACTCCCCCTCTGTCAAATCAAAGGGAGCCCGATTTGTTTCGGCTAATGCGGAGGCAAAAAACATCATAGCAGCGGGGAAAAGAGGAAAAAAAAACCAAACACTATTT